ATCCGTTCGAGTTCAACTAGAATCATAGTTCGTGTATTTCTACGCGAATTAACATCGAGAAAAGGAAGTTTTCCAATCACTAACTTAAACCCATTCATTGTCGAATCCCACTCAGCGGAATATGGAGGTACTTATGGCAGAACGGGCCAACCTGGTCTTTCACAATAAAGTAATAGATGGAATTGCCATGAAACGACTTATTAGCCGATTAATAGATCACTTTGGAATGGCATATACAGCACATATCCTGGATCAAGTAAAAACTCTAGGTTTCCAGCAAGCCACTGCTACATCTATTTCGTTGGGAATTGATGATCTTTTAACAATACCTTCTAAGAGATGGCTAGTCCAAGATGCTGAACAACAAAATTGGATTTTGGAAAAACACCATCATTATGGTAATGTCCACATGGTAGAAAAATTACGTCAATCCATTGAGATATGGTATGCTATAAGTGAATATTTGCGACAAGAAATGAATCCTAATTTTAGGATGACTGACCCATACAATCCAGTCCATATGATGTCTTTTTCGGGAGCTAGAGGAAATGCCTCTCAGGTACACCAATTAGTCGGTATGAGAGGATTAATGTCGGATCCACAAGGGCAAATGATTGATTTGCCTATTCAAAGCAATTTACGCGAAGGACTCTCTTTAACCGAATATATAATTTCTTGCTACGGAGCCCGTAAAGGAGTTGTGGATACTGCTGTACGAACATCAGATGCTGGATATCTCACGCGCAGACTTGTTGAAGTAGTACAACATATTGTTGTACGTAGAAGAGATTGTGGCACCAGTCGCGGTATTTCTGTGAGTCTTCAAAATGACCTAATACCGGAAAGAATTTTTATACAAACATTAGTTGGTCGTGTATTAGCAGACGATATATATCTGGGCCCTCGGTGCATTGCTGCTAGAAATCAAGATATTGGGGTTGGGCTTGTCAATCGATTGATAACCCTTCGAGTCCAGCCAATATCGATTAGAACTCCCTTTACCTGTAGGAGTACGTCTTGGATCTGTCGATTATGTTATGGCCGGAGTCCTACTCACGGTGACCTGGTTGAATTGGGAGAAGCTGTAGGTATTATTGCGGGACAATCTATTGGGGAACCAGGTACTCAACTAACATTAAGAACTTTTCATACTGGCGGAGTATTCACGGGGGGCACGGCAGAACATGTACGAGCTCCTTCGAATGGAAAAATCCAATTCAATGAGGACTTGGTTCATCCCACACGTACACGTCACGGGCATCCCGCCTTTCTATGTCATATCGATTTGGATGTCACTATTGAGAGTGAAGATATTCTACATAAGGTGAATATTCCACCAAAAAGTCTTCTTTTAGTTCAAAATGATCAATATGTAGAATCTGAACAAGTGATTGCTGAAATGCGCGCAAGAACATCCACGTTGAATTTTCAAGAAAAAGTTCGAAAACATATTTATTCTGACTCAGAGGGAGAAATACACTGGAGTACCGGCGTGGACCATACACCTGAATTTCCATATGGTAATGTTCATCTCTTACCAAAAACAAGCCACTTATGGATATTAGCCGGAAGGTTGTATAAATCCATTCTGGCTCTCCTTTCACTCCACAAGGATCAAGATCAAACCAACGCACATTTTCTTTCTGTCGAACAAAGATATAGTTCGAACTCTTCAGTGACTAATGATTACGTGAGATACAATTTTTTGAGTTCGGATTTTTCTAGTAATACAGAGGATAGGATTCCTGATTATTCAGAACTTAATCGAATCGTAGGAACTGGTCATTATAATCGCATATATCCTGCCAAAAATTCTCATTTATTGGCAAAGAGGCGAAGAAATAGATTCACCATCCCACTTCAATCGATTCAAGAACGAACGAAAGAATTAATGATCCCTTTAGGTATCTTGATTGAAATACCCATAAACGGTAGTTTCCGTCGAAATAGTATTTTTGCTTATTTTGATGAGCCTGGATATCGAAGAAATAGTTCGGGAATTATTAACTATGGTACTATAGAGGCGCAGTCAATCATAAAAAAAGAAGACTATCGAGAAGTCCCGGAAGAAGTCCATATCTTACCACGAGCTTCTTCCATAATGGTACGGAACAATAGTATCATTGGAGTAGATACACAAATTACATTAAATATAAGAAGCCAGTCCGGCGGATTGGTCCGAGTGGAGAAGAAAAAAAAAAAGATTGAACTGAAAATCTTTTCAGGAGATATCCATTTTCCTAGAGAAACAGATAAAGTATCACGACACAGTGGTATTTTGATACCACCGAGAAGCGGACAACAAAATTCCATGGAATCAAACAATTTGAAAAATGGGATCTATGTCCAAATGATCACACCTACCAATAAAAGGTATTTTGTTTTGGTTCGACCCGTAGTCACATATGAAATGACGGACAGTATAAGTTTAGCAACACTTTTCCCTCAGGATCTCTTGGAAGAAAGGGATAAAGTCCAACTTCGAGTTGTCAATTATATTCTTTATGGAAATGGCAACCCTATTCGGGGAATTTCTGATATAAGTCTTCAATTTGTTCGGACTTGTTTAGTATTGAATTGGGACCAAGACAAAAAAAATTCTTCTATTGAGGAGGCCCGGGCCTCGCTTGTTGAAGTAAAAACCAATGGTATGATTCAAAATTTTTTAAGAATCAATTTAGTGAAATCCACTTTTTCCTATGCTGGAAAAAGGAATGATCTCTCAGGTTCAGAATTGCTTTATGATAATGGATCAGATCATTTGAATCCCTTTTATTCCAGTTATTCAAAAGCAAGACTTCAACAACCATTTAGCCAAAATCAAGGAACTGTTCGTACGTTGTTGAATAGAACGAAGCAATGCCCGTCGTTTATGATTTTGTCATCATCCAATTGTTTTCGAATGGGTCCATTCAAGAGTCTAAAATTAAAATATAACAAAGAATCAATTAAAATCAAAAAGGATCCCCTAAATCCAATTAGGCCTTCGTCGGGTCCTTTAGGAACAATCCGTCAAATTGCGAATTTTGATTCCTTTTTCCATTTAATAACCCATAATCAGATCTTGGTAACTAACTATCTTCAGCTTGACAATTTAAAACAAACTTTTCAAGTAATTCCATATTATTTCGTTGATGAAAATAGGAGGATTTCGAATTCCGATCTAGGAAGTAACATTGTTTTGACTTCGTCCAAATTGAATTGGTATTGTCTTTATCTCAATGATTGTGAAGAGACATCCACAAAAATGAATCTTGGACAATTTCTTTGTGAAAATGTATGTATAGCTAAAAACGGACTACACTTAAAGGCGGGTCAAGTTCTAATTATTCAAGCTGACTCTGTAGTAATAAGATCGGCTAAGCCATATTTGACTACCCCAGGAACAACCGTTCATGGCCATTGTGGGGAAATGGTTTACGAAGGAGATACATTAGTTACATTTCTATATGAAAAATCGAGGTCTGGCGATATAACGCAAGGCCTTCCAAAGGTAGAACAAGTCTTAGAAGTCCGTTCGATTGAGTCAATATCTATGAATCTAGAAAAGAAGATTGATGGTTGGAACGCACGTATAACCGGAATTCTTGGACTTCCTTGGGGATTCTTGATTGGCACGGAGCTAACTATAGTGCAAAGTCGTATTTCTTTGGTTAATAAGATCCAAAAGGTTTATCGATCCCAAGGGGTACGGATCCATAATAGGCATATCGAAATTATTGTACGGCAAATAACATCAAAAGTATTAGTTTCCGAAGATGGAATGTCTAATGTTTTTTTACCAGGAGAACTAATTGGATTGTTGCGAGCAGAACGAGCGGGGCGTGCTTTGGAAGAATCGATCTCTTATCGAGCCATCTTATTGGGAATAACGAGAGCTTCTTTAAATACTCAAAGTTTTATATCCGAAGCAAGTTTTCAAGAAACTGCTCGGGTTTTAGCAAAAGCTGCTCTCCGGGGCCGTATCGATTGGTTGAAAGGCCTAAAGGAAAACGTGGTTCTAGGAGGGATGATACCCGTTGGTACTGGATTCAAAGGATTAGTATATCGTTCACGGCAATATAAAAGCATTCCTTTGAAAAAAAAAAACGAAGAGTCTATTTGAAGGAGAAATGAGCGATATTTTGTTTTACCACAGAGAATTATTTGATTCGTGGGTTTCAAAGAATTTCTATAATACATCTAAACTTTAGTTTAGGATATTTAATCATTAAAAAAAAAAGACTTCATCGTTTTAATTATCTGTTTTTTGTTACGGTCATTTAAGTAAGATATATTTATTAACAAAAAAGGAATAGAAAGAAATAGAAAGGAATTCAAGTTTTGGATTGGGTATCAATGGCCAATTCGTAGTGTAAGAAAAGGTTCCGTCGGAACTATTATTTATTTCGGAATACCTCGTCTGTTTTTTTAAAAAAAAAAAAAGAGAAAGTGTGAGGAGAAATGACAAGAAGATATTGGAACATAAATTTGGAAGAGATGATGGAAGCGGGAGTTCATTTTGGCCATGGTACTAGGAAATGGAATCCTAGAATGTCCCCTTATATCTCTGCAAAGCGTAAAGGTATTCATATTATAAATCTTACTAGAACTGCTCGTTTTTTATCAGAAGCTTGTGATTTGGTTTTTGATGCAGCAAGTAAAGGAAAACAATTTTTAATTGTTGGGACAAAAAAAAAAGCAGTTGACTCAGTAGCACGGGCTGCAATAAGGGCTCGGTGTCATTATGTTAATAAAAAATGGCTTGGGGGTATGTTAACTAATTGGTCCACTACACAAACGAAACTTCATCAGTTCAGGGACTTGAGAATGGAACAAAAAGCAGGGAGACTGGCCTGTCTTCCAAAGAGAGATGCAGCCATATTGAAGAGACAATTATTTCACTTGCAAACATATCTGGGTGGGATAAAATATATGACAGGGTTACCTGATATTGTAATCATCCTGGATCAACAAAAAGAATATAGAGCCCTTCGAGAATGTATTACTTTGGGAATCCCAACAATTTGTTTAATCGATACAAATTGTGACCCCGATCTTGCAGATATTTCGATTCCGGCGAACGATGACGCTATAGCTTCAGTTCGATTAATTCTCACAAAATTAGTATTCGCAATTTGTGAAGGTCGTTCTAGCTATATACGAAAGCCTTGATTCATAATAAAAAAATGACTTTCGTGAACCCAATTCTAAAATTTGAATTCATAGAGTGGAATCAATTAGTATTCCTGAATAGCAAAAAAGATATAAAGATATCTGGGGATATTATGCGATTAGTTGGCATTAAAAATATACGATCCAAATCGACAAGTCGAGAAGGAAATGGTTGAATCAAAATAATATCTTTTAATTTTAGTTTCTATTTCTGTCAGAGGATAATATGAATGTTTTATCATGTTCAATCAATACATTAAGTGGATTATATGATATATCTGGTGTGGAAGTAGGCCAACATTTCTATTGGCAACTAGGCAGTTTCCAAGTCCACGGCCAAGTACTTATTACTTCTTGGGTTGTAATTGCTATATTATTGGGTTCAGCTACTATAGCTGTTCGGAATCCACAAAACATTCCGACCGATGGTCAAAATTTCTTCGAATATGTCCTTGAATTCATTCGAGACGTGAGCAAAACGCAGATTGGAGAAGAATATCGTCCTTGGGTTCCCTTTATTGGGACTATGTTTCTATTTATTTTTGTTTCGAATTGGTCAGGGGCTCTTTTACCTTGGAAAATAATACAGTTACCTCATGGGGAGTTAGCCGCACCCACGAATGATATAAATACGACTGTTGCTTTAGCTTTACTCACGTCAGTGGCGTATTTCTATGCGGGTCTTACAAAAAAAGGATTAGGTTATTTTGGTAAATATATTCAACCAACTCCAATTCTTTTACCTATTAACATATTAGAAGATTTCACAAAACCCCTATCCCTTAGTTTTCGACTTTTCGGAAATATATTAGCAGATGAACTAGTCGTTGTTGTTCTTGTTTCTTTAGTACCCTTAGTGGTTCCTATACCTGTCATGTTTCTTGGATTATTTACAAGCGGTATTCAAGCTCTTATTTTTGCAACTTTAGCCGCAGCTTATATAGGCGAATCCATGGAGGGTCATCATTAATTAGTTTTCGAAAGAGCCTTTTTTTAGCTTAGACCAATCCATGTTTCAAGATAATCTACTTTGAAAACATACAAGTATGTTCTGTTCTATAGTAATAGAACAAAGTATATTAGAGAATTGGAAGGGGGAATTTATTAGTATAGAAATGCCGAACTAGGTATATGGAATCTAATGATTAGAAGGCAACTCTTGTAGATAGTTCAATTCAATTGGATTCTAGAATCCAATTGTTAGTTTACGTTATGGAAGAAAGACATGTATATTTGATAGTAGATATTGACATATATGAACTATGAACTCATTTTCAAACTGCCCTACTATATATTTATTTAATATTTTAATATATTTATTGAATATTTCAATTTCGAAATTTAGATGGGGATCTAATAAAGGTCTTTACATTTCATTTATGACTGTCAATTGCATAAATAAACAGATAAAATCAAGAGAAAGTGTCGAAGAAGCCAAAGAATGGTTCGAAACGAAAGAAGGAAATGCAAAATTCAAGTTCTATGGATTCCGAAAGACTCTACAAATAGGAACTCAAAAATAGGAACTAAAAAAGATCAAGTCGTTCTGATGATATGATCGTTCAATCCAATTTTTCTTTTTTTATTTCTAGGAATTCTTAGTTACTTCGACTGGCTGAATCTTAGTCGATGCAATAATTAAGTTATAATTCATTTGTTGATTGTATCATTAACCATTTCTTTTTTTTTGTGCGAGGAACTTCTCATGAATCCACTGATTTCGGCCGCTTCTGTTATTGCTGCTGGATTGGCTGTAGGGCTTGCTTCTATTGGACCTGGAGTTGGTCAAGGTACTGCTGCGGGCCAAGCTGTAGAAGGTATTGCGAGACAGCCAGAAGCAGAGGGTAAAATACGAGGTACTTTATTGCTTAGTTTAGCTTTTATGGAAGCTTTAACAATTTATGGACTGGTTGTAGCATTAGCGCTTTTATTTGCGAATCCTTTTGTTTAATCCTAATCCGAGAACTATGAAAATTTTTTCTTTTTCATAGTTTTTTGGACTTGCCATTTGCCTTTTCGCATTATACCAAGATTACAATTACTTATTTGTTGAGAAAAAACCGGGGGGAAGGGCGAATTTGGGGGTTTAGTGTTACCGACTCGCTTTCTTCCTTCCCCTTCTTTGTCCAATGAAATTTCTTTAGGAAGTGTTGCAACAAACGAGATATTTCGCAATTGACACAAAAACCTGGTACCTAATTCTATTTAAATAAGTATTATTTTGGAAATATCAATAAAAAAACGAAAATCCATTTCGAGATGGAATAGATTTTTGAATCTATTTTCTATTTATAAATAGAAAATAGACAACTAAAGAATTCTATTCACTTTATTAGTCTATCTATA